AGTAAAGTGCCTGATAAAAGGATTATTTTGATAGAATAAATTATGTAAATTATACCTTTACTTAACTGTAGAATTAAGAATTCAAACTTAACTTTAAAAATCAAAATTTTACGTGCATTTACACCATTCTACATAAAAGGTAAGCTAATATAAGCTAATAGGTTCATACCCTATATATATAAGTAAAATCTTGTCCTTTTTAATTAAATTTAATGTATCGACCTTATTTTTCCTTATATTTATAATTTTCGGGACAGTATTATGTTTATCATCTAATAATTGATTATTTATTTGATGTAGACTAGAATTAAGACTGATTTGCTTTTTACCAATTATACACAATAAATTAATTATTGCATCTGAATCTTTAATAAAATATTTCTTAATTCAAAGAGTTAGATCAGCAATATTAATTATTGGAATTATATCAATACTTATAATAACAATAGATTATAAATTTATTATTAGAACAGCTGTAATAATTAAAGTGGGTGTAGCACCTTTTCATATATGAGTATTAAGAATTATTGAAGGTATAAAAATTTTACCAATAATATTACTACTAACATTATCTAAAATTGCACCACTTATAATCTTATCAATAATACCTTTAGGTTTTGCTATAATTAGATTTGCTACAATATTAACTGGGTCAATTATAGGTTTAAATCAAAGATCTATTCGCAAAATTATTTGCTATTCATCAATTTTCAATATAGGTTTAATTTTGATATCAATCAAGTGTAATTCTATTTGAACCTTTTACCTACTAGTTTATTCATTAATATTAATTATGTTAATAACAATAATTAAAAAATTAAATGTTAACTACATAAATCAATTAATTATTAATGAAAAATCTATCAAAGATAAAATAAATTTATGGCTGATTTTATTATCAATGGGTGGTATACCACCATTAATAGGTTTTACAATTAAATTAACAATTATTGAATTTATAAATAAAGAATTTATAATTATCAACCTAATTATAATAATTATATTATCATTAATAGTAATATTTTTTTATATGCGTATATCATACCTATCATTAATGATATTTTCAATTAATTTTAAATGAATAATTTTCAGAATTGAAAATAACTCATCATTATTTATAATTTTTAACACTATATTATTACCAATTATCTTAATAATAAGAATATTTAATTAAGACTTTAAGTTAATTTAAAACTATTAACCTTCAAAGTTAAAAATACTTATTATTTTGTAAGTCTTAAAAATTATTTTTCTTTAAATTTGCAATTTAATGTTTTCATAAACTATAAAACCTTAAATATTAAGAGGATGTTAATCCTTAAGTAAATTTACAATTTACTACTTAAATCAGACATCTTAATATATGAGCAAATGATTATATTCAACTAATCATAAAGACATTGGAACAATATACTTCATTTTTGGTATCTGATCAGGTTTAGTGGGGATAATATTGAGAATATTAATTCGAATTGAGTTAACTCAACCAGGACCTTTTATTGGGAATGATCAAATTTATAATGTAATTGTAACATCACATGCATTTATTATAATTTTTTTTATAGTTATACCTATTATAATTGGTGGGTTTGGCAACTGATTACTACCATTAATAATTGGGGCACCAGATATAGCCTTTCCTCGAATAAATAACATAAGATTCTGACTGTTACCACCATCTTTATCTTTACTTTTAATAAGATCAATAGTAGAAACAGGAGCAGGAACTGGGTGAACTGTTTACCCACCACTTTCAGCAAATATTGCTCATTCAGGGGCAAGAGTTGATTTAGCTATTTTTTCCCTTCATCTTGCAGGTATTTCATCAATTTTGGGAGCAGTAAATTTTATTACTACAGTAATAAATATACGTTCATATAGAATAACTATAGACCGAATTTCATTATTTGTTTGATCTGTTATTATTACTGCAGTACTTTTATTATTATCTTTACCTGTACTAGCAGGTGCTATTACAATATTATTAACCGACCGAAATTTTAATACTTCGTTTTTTGATCCATCAGGTGGTGGTGACCCTATCCTCTATCAACATTTATTTTGATTTTTTGGACACCCAGAAGTTTATATTCTTATTTTACCTGGATTTGGAATAATTTCACACATTGTTACACAAGAGAGAGGGAAGAATGAATCATTTGGTTATATTGGTATAATTTATGCAATAATATCCATTGGATTATTAGGATTTGTAGTTTGAGCACACCATATATTTACAGTAGGAATGGACGTTGATACACGAGCATACTTCACTTCAGCTACAATAATTATTGCTGTGCCTACTGGTATTAAAGTATTTAGTTGATTAGCAACAATACACGGAGTATCACTAAAAAATAGAATTTCAATAATATGAGCTTATGGATTTGTGTTTCTATTTACTATAGGGGGGTTAACAGGAATTATTTTATCAAATTCATCAATTGATGTGATTCTACACGATACATATTATGTAGTAGCACACTTCCATTATGTCTTGTCCATAGGGGCAGTATTTGCAATTATAGCAGGATTTATTCAATGATATCCATTGTTTACCGGAATAACAATAAACTCTAAATGATTAAAAATTCAATTTTTATTTATATTTATTGGTGTAAATTTAACATTCTTCCCACAACATTTTTTAGGATTAAGAGGGTTTCCTCGACGTTACTCTGACTATCCAGATAGTTATACATCATGAAATAATCTCTCATCTATTGGAAGATTAATTTCTTTCTTTAGAGTAATAATAATAATATTTATTATTTGGGAGAGATTAATTTCAAAACGAATAGTTATTTTATCAAAAAATAATTTATCATCAATTGAGTGATTCCAAAAATTTCCACCAGAAGAACACTCATATAATGAATTACCATTATTAACTAACTTCTAATGTGGCAGAATAATATGCTATGAGCTTAAAATTCATTTATAAACAAATTTGTTTCTTTAGAAATAGCAACATGATCTAATATTAATATACAAGACTCTAATTCACCAGTTATAGAACAATTAATTATGTTCCATGACCACACAATAATAATTATTTTAATAATTACTGTAGCAGTTGCATACATAATAATATCATTAATAATTAGAAATTTTAGAAATCGAAATATATTAGAAGAACAAATAATTGAACTAATTTGGACATTAATACCAGCAGTTATATTAATTTTTATTGCAATACCATCACTAAAGATTTTGTATATACTTGAAGAAAATTATAAGCCAATAATAACAATCAAATCAATTGGGCATCAATGATACTGATCCTATGAGTATTCTGATTTCAAGAAAATTGAATTTGATTCATATATAAAGTCAACTAATGATTTAACGAGTAATGAATTTCGATTATTAGATACAGATAATCATCTAGTTCTACCATTTAATACCCAAACACGTATACTAATAACATCATCTGATGTTATTCACTCATGAACTATTCCTGTTTTAGGGCTAAAGGTTGATGCATCCCCAGGACGAATTAATCAAGGAAATATTGAAATAAAACGACCAGGTATTTTTTTTGGGCAATGTTCTGAAATTTGTGGGGCAAACCATAGATTTATACCTATTGTTCTTGAAAGTATTAATTTAAGTTCATTCCTTAAATGACTAAAAAATTATTCATTAAGTTACTTAAAGCAAGTATTGGTCTCTTAAACCACTTTATAGTAAATTAGCGTATACTCTTAATGAAAAATTTAGTTTAAAAAAAACATAATTTTGTCAAAATTAAGATACTTAGAAGTAATTTTTTGCCTCAAATATCACCAATATGATGAACCACTATAATAATAATATTCTTAATCTCATTTATACTAGTAATAAGTATTTTATACTTTAATTGTATAAATTTAATAAATAAAGATATTCAAATTAAATCTAAAAAATTAAATTGAAAATGATAACTAATTTATTTTCAGTATTTGACCCAGTTACAGGTTTATTATCACTAAATTGAATTAGAACAATTATTTTTCTATTAATAATCCCGAATAAATTTTGATTTTTGAATAATAAAATTAATATAATTTTTTCAAACATTATAAAAATTTTAGAAAAAGAAATATTTATATTAATACCATATAAGGGTACAACTATAATTATATTAACTTTATTTTTATTTATTTTAATTAATAACATTATAGGGTTAATACCATATGTATTTACATCATCATCTCACTTAATTTATTCAATATCATTAGCTATACCAATTTGATTAGCTTTAATACTTTACGGATGGGTAAATAAATATAATATAATATTTAGACATCTTGTACCAACTGGTACTCCTGCTATCTTAATACCGTTTATGGTAATAATTGAAACAATTAGTAATTTAATTCGGCCAGGATCACTTTCAGTACGATTAACCGCAAATATAATTGCTGGGCACTTACTAATATCATTATTAGGTAATAATACAGAAAGAATAATTATAATAATATCAGCTATATTATTATATATTGTATTAATAATGTTTGAATTTGCAGTAGCAATAATTCAATCATATGTGTTTATAACATTAATAACACTATACTCTAGAGAAATTTAAATGAATAATCACCCATTTCACTTAGTAGATAAAAGACCTTGACCTATTACAGGGTCAGTAGGATTAATAACTATAATATTAAGATTAATTATGTGATTCCATAAGTTTGAAATTAATTTAATTCCAATTGCTATCACTATTATTATAATAACCATAATTCAGTGATGGCGGGATGTCACCCGAGAATCAACATTTCAAGGATTACATACTATTAAAGTAATTATAAGAATAAAACTAGGAATAATCTTATTTATTACATCAGAAATTCTTTTTTTTGTATCTTTTTTTTGAGCATTTTTTCACAGAAGACTATCACCTACTATGGAAATTGGTTTACTATGACCACCTAAGGGAATCGCAATTTTTAACCCATTAAATATTCCAATATTAAATACAATAATTTTATTAAGATCAGGTATTACAATTACATGAGCACATAACTCATTAATTAATAAAAATTATCCACAAATAATTCAAAGAATAATTTTAACTGTAACTTTAGGTATTTACTTCTCAATTCTACAAATATATGAATATATTGAGTCACCATTTTGTATTGCAGATTCAGTTTATGGATCAACATTTTTTATAGCAACAGGATTCCACGGATTACATGTAATTATTGGGACAATTTTCATTTTAATTTCAACAATTCGAATAATAAAATTACATTTTTCAGATAATCATCATGTAGGATTTGAAGCATCAGCTTGATATTGACATTTTGTAGACGTTGTGTGATTATTTCTATATCTATCAATTTATTGATGGGGAAGTTAATTACTTATTTAATATAAGTAGTATATTAAGCTTCCAACTTAAAAGTTCCTTAAGGAAATAAGTAATAAATTTAGTGTTTATTAATTTGATATTAATTATATTAATTAACTTAGTTATTGTATTATTAATCATAAATATTAGAAAAAAATCAATTACAGATACACAGAAATCAACACCATTTGAATGTGGATTCAACCCAATAACATATAAACGATTACCATTCTCTATTCACTTCTTTTTAATTGCAGTAATTTTCTTAATTTTTGATATTGAAATCATTATTATTTTACCAATAATTATAACTATCAAAAGATCAATAATAATTTACTGAGCAATTACCTCAATTATATTTATTATTATTCTTATTTTAGGGCTGTATCACGAATGAAATAATGGGATATTAAACTGAACAAAATAGGATTATAATTAATTATAATATTTGATTTGCATTCAAAAAGTGCTAAATCTAGCTAATCTTAATAACAAAGAAGTAAAATTTACATTTAGTTTCGACCTAAAAATTAGGAAAATTCCCATGTTTTAATTGAAACCAAAATAGAGGTATTTTATTGTTAATAAAAATAATGAATTATATTCCAATTAAAAGAGGTGAAGTTATAGAAATAGCTGCTAACTAATTTCTAAAGCGGTTTAATTCCGTTTTCCTCTTATTTACATAGTTTAATAAAAACATTTTATTTTCATTAAAAAAATGGTTATTAATAACCTATAAATTTAATCTAAAACAAAATGTTTCATTTATATCTTCAATATAAAGTTCTAGTATAAACTATTAGATTTTAAATAAAAATTATTAGTCAGAATAAGAAGGAAACTAATATAATTTTTATATTATTATTACAATAAAATTGAATTATATTAGATATTTTTAATACATAATAAGATAAGCCTATAATTCCATAAAATTCACCTCAATTCAATATAATTTTATATTTATATCTATAACGATATACAATTATATAAAGATAATAAGAATAACTAAATATAAATCATATATTAGTAAATAAGTAATAACTTATATTAAAAATAAAAGTAGTTATATTAAATAACTGTAAACCAACTCAAAAACCTATAAAAATAAAAATTAAAGACAGTACCTTAATATAGAAGGGTAATAAAATATAAAATAAATCAATTAAAATTAATCACATAATTATACAACCAAAAAAAATAGAAAGCAACGTCAAGAAGAAAATTCTAAATTTTATAAACATTTTCTCCTCTAAAATTAATAAAAAGGGTACAAATTTATAATTTACTATTATTGAATAATAAAATAAACGAATTCTATAACAACAAGTTAAACCTAAACAAAAATATATTAAAAAATAATAAAATAAATTTATGTTATTTATAACACTTATTTCTAAAATTAAATCCTTAGAGTAAAAACCAGACAAGAAAGGGATACCACATAAAGCTATATTTGAAATATTAAAACATGATGTAGTAAAAGGTATCAAATTACATACTGAACCTAATATACGGATATCTTGATTGTCATTTATATAGTAAATAAAAATACCAGAACATAAAAATAGTAAAGATTTAAACATAGCGTGAGTTAATAAATGAAAAAATGATAAATTAACCAAACCTATAAACAAAGAAAATATTATTAAACCTAACTGTCTTAAAGTAGAAAGAGCCACTACCTTCTTTAAATCAAATTCATAATTAGCACAAAAAGAGGATATAAATATAGTTATAATACTTAAAAATAAGAAATAATAATTATTATAAATAAAATTATTAAAAAAACGAATTAATAAATAAACACCTGCAGTAACCAGAGTTGAAGAATGAACTAATGATGAAACTGGGGTAGGTGCTGCCATAGCAGCAGGTAATCAACTTGAAAAAGGAATTTGAGCTCTTTTAGTAAAAGAAGAAATAATTAGTAAATAAAATAATGTAGATCTATAAAAATCCAAATAAAATATAAAGTGTCAACTACCAAAAGATATTATTCATGAAATTCTAATTAATAAACCAATGTCACCAAGACGATTAGTTAAACAAGTAATTATACCAGCTAAATAACTATTAACTGAATTGAAGTAAATTACTAAACAGTAAGAAACTAAACCTAATCCATCTCAACCTAATAAGATTCTAACTAAATTAGGTCTTATTACCATTAACATTATTCTAATAATAAATAAAATTACTAGGAACAAAAAACGATTGCTAGAATATGAATATAATCCTATGTAATTAATTCTATAGAAAACTACTATAGAAGAAATTAACAAAACAACTGAAACAAATAAAAACGAAATTCAATCAAAAATAAGAACATAAAATATGCATTGAGAATTTAATATATAAAGTTTTCACTCAATGAAAATTCTATAATCTTGAGAAATAAAAACTAAAGAATAGTAAAAAAAAATAAAAGATATAAAAATCAAAATAATACCCCAATAAAAATAAAAGTTGAATTTTAACAAAACTTAAGATTAATAAATTAATTTCTAAAACACCACAAATTTTTATTTTAAATAAACTACTTAAATTTAAATTAAACTATTTAATACTAATAATGTTAAAAATAAAGGAACTAGATGAATTATTATTAATAAATATTCACGAACTATTCCTGAAGAGTAGCAATAACAGAAATTATATATACCATGTTGAGTATAACTAAATAGATAAAATCTAAAACAAGCTGAAAAGAAAGAAATTAATAAAAAATAAATAAATGAATTACCTCAGTAACTAATTATTCTATTTAAAATCAAAATTTCTCTTAAAAAATTTAATCTAGGAGGACAGCCTATATTAAAAGAAGAAAATATAAATCACATAATACACATTCTAGGTATAAAAATTAATATACCCTTATTAAAAAAAAATCTTCGTCTAAAAAAACGCTCGTAAGAAATATTAGCTAAACAAAATAAACCTGAAGAACACAAACCATGTGAAAGTATTATTAAATAAGAACCTAATACCCCCCACTTTCTTATTCTCACAATCCCTATAATACATAAACCTATATGAGCAATAGAAGAATAAGCAATTAAACACTTAACATCACCTTGTATTAAACAAATTAATCTTACTAGGATAGAACCTAATAACGCAAAAGAATACCAAATATAACTAAAATAAATAAAAGTGTTTATATAAATAATTATCATTCGGATCATTCCGTAACCACCAATTTTTAATAATAGCCCAGCTAAAATTATAGAACCAGAAATTGGAGACTGGACATGAGCCTTTGGTAATCAAAAATGAACTATGAATATAGGTAGTTTAACCAAAAATGCAAAGACAAGACAAAAATGAATAATAAATCTTTTAGAAATTCCATAATCTATATCAAATAATAAAGTATTATAATTATTATATAAATTAATTAATAATAAAAATAATGGTAGGGAAGCAAATAAAGTATAAAAAAATAAATAAAGACCAGAAATTAAACGTTCGGGCTGATAACCCCAGGAAAAAATTAAAATTATTAAAGGAATAAGGGAAAGCTCAAAAAATAAATATATAATAAAAATATTTAAAGTTCTAAAAATTACTAATAATGAAAAACACAAAAATAAACAAGTAAATATAAAAAAACTTCTGTTATAACTAGACTTAATAGAATTTCTTCTAATAATTATTAATGAACTAATTAAAATTGTTAGGATAATTAAACCATAAGATAAACTATCAAACCCAAAAAAATAAGAGATACCACTAAAATAATTTATAGTAGGGTAAAAAATAATTATAAATATTAATATTAATAAACCAAACTGAAATGTAAATCAAAAATTTATAATAGAGAGGGGGATTAAAAATAAAGTAAATAAAAATATTATCATAACAACATAGAATTTAAATAGTCATTACCATGACAACGAATTATAAAAACTAATACTCTTAAACCAAGTACTCCTTCACAAACATAAAAAGTTATTATAAACAAATAAATATAATAAGAAAAATTAAATATTAAACAATATAATATAACTATTATTAATAAACTTAAAACAATAATTTCTAATCTAATTAAACATAACAAGATATGCTTACGAATTAAAATTAAAGATATTAAACTAAGGGAAAATATATATAAACAAATAAATATCATAAGTTTTAATAATTTAATAAAAATATTGATTTTGTAAATCAGAATTGGTTAAATAAACCTTAAAACATCAGCAAAGTGAAAATCAACACATCATAAACTCCCAAAGCCTAAATTTTAATTAAACTATATGCTGATATTAAATTTTTTTTTATAAAGATAATAATATTAATTTCATCTATTTTACCATTGTTAAAAAGACCTATATCAATAGGATTTATATTACTAATGCAAACAATATTAATGATTTTATTAATAAATAAAATTTTATACTCATCATGATTTATAATAATTACATTCTTAATAATAATTGGTGGATTATTAATTCTATTTTCATACATAAGAAGAATCGCTTCAAATGAAAAATTTAAGATTAAAATTAACCTATCTATCTTAGTAATTATTATTCTAATAATTATAGACGAAATAATAATTGAAAACCAAATTAGTGAAAATCAAGATATAACTTTTACATATAATAATGAATTATCATTATCAAAAATTTACAATATAAAGTCAATAATTATAACAATTATATTAGTAATTTACTTATTAATTACAATAATTTCAGTATCAAAAATTGTAAAAACTCACGAAGGACCTTTACGATCATATAATAAATATGAATAAGCCATTACGAAAAATTAACCCGATTTTTAAAATTATAAACTATTCAATTGTAGATTTACCAACACCTATTAACTTATTTTCATGATGAAACTTTGGTGTAATTTTAGGATGCTGTTTAGCAATACAATTAATTACAGGTATTTTTTTATCAATACACTATACAGGGGATGTAGAAATAGCATTTAATAGATTAAGTCATATTATACGAGATGTAAACAATGGGTGATTATTACGAACATTACATTCAAATGGAGCATCATTATTTTTTATCTGTATTTACATTCATACTGGTCGTGGTATATACTATGGATCTTATAAGTTTATTAAAACCTGAACAATTGGAGTAATTATTATATTGTTAACAATAGCAACAGCATTCCTAGGATATGTATTACCATGAGGGCAAATATCATTTTGAGGAGCAACAGTTATTACAAACTTATTATCTGCTCTACCTTATATTGGATCTATATTAGTGAATTGAATTTGAGGTGGTTTTGCAGTAAGAAATGCAACATTATCACGATTCTTTAGAATACACTTCATATTCCCATTTATTATTACAATAATAGTTATTATTCATATTTTTTTTCTACATACAACAGGGTCAAATAACCCAATTGGTATTAATTCAAATACAGATAAAATTCCATTTCACCCTTATTTTTCAATTAAAGACTTATTAGGAATTATAATCACATTAACCGGACTAATAATACTAAATTTAATAGAACCATTTATATTATCAGATCCTGATAACTTCATTAATGCTAACCCTATAGTTACACCTATTCATATTCAACCAGAATGATACTTCCTATTTGCATATGCTATTCTACGATCAATTCCTAATAAATTAGGAGGTGTTATAGCATTATTCTTGTCAATTTTAATTATTATAATTTTACCATTTTCTATAAAAATAAAATTTAAAGGATTAGAATTTTACCCAGTTAATCAAATTAATTATTGAATATTTCTATCTATTACATTATTATTAACATGAATTGGTGCACGACCTGTGGAACTACCATACACAAATATTGGGGCAATACTAACAATTATATATTTTTTATATTTTATTACAGACCCTATTTTAGCTAAAACATGAGATAAATTAACCAATTAAGTTACTTAACTTATATAAAGTATTTACTTTGAAAGTAAAAGAAAGATTAAAATTTAGTAACTTAACAAAAAAAAATGATAAAAGACAATAACCCTAAATATAACAAACAATAAAATAAAATTTAAAGATATTGGAAGATAACACTTTCAAGCTAAATACATAAGTTTATCATAACGATAACGTGGCAAAGAACAACGAATCCAAACAAAAAAAAAACAAATGAAAATAATTTTTAAAAAAAATATAAAAGAATAATAATCCCCGCCAAGAAAAATTAAACAAGATATTATTCTAATAAAAATAATACTAGCATATTCAGCAATAAATAAAAGAGCAAAACCACCACTACCATACTCCACATTAAAGCCAGAAACTAATTCTCTCTCACCTTCAGAAAAATCAAAAGGTGATCGATTAGTTTCAGCCAAACAACAAGAAAGCCAACAAAAGAATAAAGGAAATGAAAATAACAAAAATCAACTTATTCTTTGTATTATATTAAAGTTTAATAAATTATAGCAATCACATAAGAAGAAATAACATAAAAGAATTATTGAGAGTGAAACCTCATAAGAAATAGCCTGTGAAATTCTACGAATGCAACCTAATAAAGAATAAATTCTATTCGAAGATCACCCACAAATAATTAAACCATAAATTCTAATTCTAGAACAACATAAAAAAAATAATAAGCCGAAATTAAAATCAACACAATTTACATAAAAAGGAAATAAAACCCAAATAAATAAAGAATGAATTAACCCAAAAACAGGACAAATATAATAAATTAGAAAATTAGAATTTATTGGCCATACTTGTTCCTTTAAAAATAGTTTTGCCCCATCTCTAAAAGGTTGGAGAATACCAAAATAACCTACCTTATTAGGGCCCTTACGAATATGTATATAACCTATAATCTTACGTTCCAATAAAGTAAAAAAACCCACAGAAACTAAAACCATAACTAACAGAAAAATACAAGTAATACAATAAATTATTGAATGTGATTAGTATCACTTAATTAAATTCTAAATTTAATACATAAATCTGACAATTCAATAATTAAATTATAATAATAATATACATTTATAAATTAATGAATTAATTGGTCCTTTCGTACTAAATTAATTATATTTTAATAAGATAGAAACCAACCTGGCTTACACCGGTTTGAACTCAAATCATGTAAGAATTTAAAAGTCGAACAGACTTAAATAATCAAAATCTACCCCAAAATTTATTCTTAATTCAACATCGAGGTCGCAAACTTAAATATAGATATGAACTCCCCATTTAAATTACGCTGTTATCCCTAAGGTAACTTTAACTTAAATAAAACAAATTAATCAAAATTTCTTAAATTAAAGATTTACAAAAATAAAGATTAAATTTAATTATCACCCCAATAAAATTATTAAAAACTTTTTTAAAATAAAATTAAATTTAAATAAGTAATCACAATAAAGTTCTGTAGGGTCTTTTCGTCCCAATTAATTAATTTAGATTTTTTACCAAAAAATAAAATTTTAATAATTAATTAAATTAAAATAAATCCCTTATTCATTCATTCATACCAGCCCTTAATTAAAAGACTAATTATTATGCTACCTTTGTACAGTTAAAATACTGCAGCCATTTAAATTTCATAGAGCAGAACATACCTTTAATATAATCTAAAAGAAATGTTTTTGGTAAACAGTTAAGAATTAAAATTGTTGAATTCAATAATTGTTATTTTTATATTATACTAATTAAATCAATTTAAAAATTAAATAAAAAATAAATAAATATTTCTAATAAAAAAATAAATTAAATAAAATTATTTAAATAAAATTTAATTTATTAAAAACTTAATACAAAATTTAAAAGATTATTAAATTTATAAAAATATAATTATATTAAAATATAATGATTATCCATTATAAAATAAGACTTAAAATTAAAATTAAAATTAAAAAAAAAATCTAAAATTAAATTTTTTCTAAGAAAACCAGATATAATGAAAATCGTATAGCTTATAACCACTAAAAAAGAATTTAAAAGTTTTTTTAAAACAAACAAAATAATTCAAAAGTAGATCTTTTCAATTCGGGAAATTAAAATAATTTTATTAATTAAATTACCCTGAGACAAAAGGTACTAATTAAATATAAATTATTAATAAATAAAAATTTTACAAAAATTAAATAATTTTTTTTAAAAAAAACTAAAATAAATAAATTAAAATTAAAAATAAATTATTATTATCAAGAAGAATAAAATAATTTTCAATTTAATGTAAATAAATAGCTTTATATAAGCTACATCTTGAATATCTAACCTCACCTTCCGGTAAGATTACTTTGTTACGACTTACCTCAACTTAAATGAGGGTGACGGGCAATATGTGCATAACTTATATAAAAATTCAAAAAAAATAAACAAGTAAAATTACTATTAAATCCTATTTAAAATTAAATTTTAATTTAATTAAACAAAATTATTTAAAATTAAAGTAACCCATATTAACTTACTAATAACTGCACCTTGACCTAATATAATTATTAATAAAATTAAAGAAAATTTCTTTAAAAAAATTCCAAATTATAGAGATATACAAATAAGTAGTAAGTAAAAAATATCGTGGTTTATCAATTAAAATACAGGTTCCCCTAAGAAATAAATTACCGCCAAATTATTCAAATTATATAGAAAATAACTATTTATGTTTTAGATTAAATAAATAAACCTATTAATAATAGGGTATCTAATCCTAGTTTAAATTAAGGGTTTAATAAAAAAAAACTAGAATATATTAAAAAATAAAAATTTCACTTAAATAAAATATAATTAAATTCATAAATTTTACAATTAAATCTTAAAAAATTAATTTAATTGAATTGTATAACCGCGAATGCTGGCACAATTTATTTCCAACCAAAATGTATACCTTAATTTAAATATAAAATTATAAAAATATTACTTACTGACATTATAATTTTTATTTTATTAAATTCATATAAAACCTACAAACAATTAATTTATAAAAATAAATCAATTTTTATTTAAAAATTCATAAAATAAAGTATAGACTAAATTTTTGTTTTAACATAAAATAATTAATATTTTTTATTTTTTTTTTTTATTTTTTTTTTTTTTTTTTTTTTTTAATATTTAAATTTTTTTTTTTTTTTTTTTTTTTTTTTTTTTTTTTTTTTTTTTTTTTTTTTTTTTTTTTTTTTTTTAAAATTTTTTTTTTTAATTTTTTTTTTTTTTTTTTTTTTTTTTTTTTTTTTTTTTTTTTTTTTTTTTTTTTTTTTTTTTTTTTTTTTTTTTTTTTTTTTTTTTTTTTTTTTTATTTTTTTTTTTTTTTTTAATATATTTATATATAAATATTAAATATTTAATACGTAATAAAAGTTTAATTAATTACTTTAGAAAGAAATATATAATTTTTTAATATATTTATATATATATATAATTAAATACTTTAGAAAGAAATATATATTTATATATATATATATATATATATAAATATATATATTTATATATATATATATATATTAGAAAGAAATATATAATTATAAGTTTAATTTTTTGTTTTTAATATATTTATATATACATATTAATTATTTAATAGATAATAATAATTTAATTAAATAATTTAAAAAAATATATATATTTATAAAAGTTTATTTATTTCTTTTTAATATATTTATATATAGATATTAAATATTTAATAAATAATAATTGTTTAAATAAATAATTTAAAAATATATATATATATATATATATATATATATATATATAATATATATATATATATATATATAATATTTATATATATATATTTAAATGTAAGATAATATTTAATTGAGAGTAGATATAATATAATATATAAATATTTATAATTATAAATATATATATATTTATATTTATTTATATATTTAATATATTTATATTATATTTATATTTATATTTATATTTATATTT